GAATTTCCAAGAAACTGGTTAACGGATGGTATTCAGATAAAAATCCTATTTCCTTTTTATCTTAAACCTTGGCATAAATCTAAATTTCAATCATCTCAGAAGACTCGACTAAAAAAAAGAAAAGACAAAGGAGAAAAAAACCATTTTAGTTTTTTAACGGTTTGGGGAATGGAAACTGAACTGCCGTTTGGTTCTGCCAAAAAAAAGCCTTCTTTTTTTGAGCCTATTTCTAAAGAATTAAAAAAAAGAATCAAAAGATCTAAAACTAAGTCTTTTCTGGTTTTAAGGATTCTCAAAGAAAGAGCAACAATTTTCCTAAAAGTCGCAAAAGAAATTCAAAACTGGATTATCAAAAACTTTCTTTTTCTAAAAGAAAAAATAAACAACCTTTCAAAACAAAATCTAATTCCATTCGTTGGACCGAGCGAAATATATGAATTAAATGAAACTAAAAAAGATTCAATAATGAGTAATCAGATGATTCATGAACTATCTGTTCAAAAAAAATCCACGGAGTGGACAAATTCTTCAATCAGTGAAAAAAAAAGAAAAAATTTGATTTATAGAATAAAGACAATCAGAAATCAAACAGACGAAATTGCAAAAGAAAAAGAAAACCTAACTAATAGTTGTAACAAACCGTGTTATGGTTTTCAAATAATTGAGTCATCAAAAAAAAGTTGGCAGACATTAAAAAGAAAAAATACCCGATTAATTCGTAAATCTTTTTTTTTTTTTAAATTTTGCATTGAACAACTGTCTCTAGTGATTTTTCTAGGTATCATTAATATTCCAAGAATTACTACACAACTTTTTTTTGAATCAACAAAAACAATTCTTGATAAATATATTTACAAGAATGAAGAAAATAGAGAAAAATTTAATAAAAAAAAAAAAACCATTTATTTTATTTCGACTATAAAAAATTTAATATCAAAAAAAAAAAAATGGAATTCTGACCTATGCTTTTTATCACAAGCATATGTATTTTACAAATTATCACAAATTCAAATTAGTAACTTTTCTAAATTAAAGGCTATTCTTGAATATAACATATGCATAACATCCTTTTTTGTTAAGAATCAACTAAAGGATTTTTTTCAAGAACAAGGAATCTTTCATTATGAATTGAAAGATAAAACCTTTTTTTATTCTGAAGTAAATCCATGGAAAAACTGGTTACGAAGTCATTCTCAATACAATTTACCTCAGATTGCATGGGCTAGATTAGTAACTCAAAAATGGAAGAAGAAAATAAACCAAGACTCCCTAGTTCTAAATCCAAGTTTAACAAAAAAAGATTCATATGAAAAAAACAAATTTGATAATTACAAAAAACAAAAATTTTTTGAGGCCGACTCATTATTAAATCAAAAAAAAAATTTAAAAAAAAATTGTATATATAATTTGTTTTGCTACAAATCTATTCATTCTGCAGAAAAAATTTTTGACATGTCTTCTATAGGCATTACTCAAAATAATTGTTTAGTCTCTTGTTTTCTAGAAAAATATAATATTCGGGGTATAGGGGAAGTTGGGCATAGAAAATATTTGGATTGGAGAATTCTCCACTTTTTGTTTAGAAAAAAAGTAAATATTGAGCCCTGGGTTGATACCACAAGTAAAAAAAAATATAGTCAGACTAAGGTTCAGAATTATCAAAGAATTGATAAAATAACTCCGCCGGGTCTTGCCAATCAAAAAAGAAACTTTTTTGATTGGATGGGAATGAATGAAGAAATACTAAATCCTCGTATAACAAATTTTGAATTTTTTTTCTTTCCAGAATTTTTCTTATTTTCTAGTACATATAAAATGAAACCATGGGTCATACCAATTAAATTACTTCTTTTCAATTTTAATGAAAAAAAAGGTGTTAATAAAAAGATCACTCTAAAGAAAAAACAAAAGAAAAAAGGTTTTATAGGATCAAATGCAAAAAAATACCTTCGATTTTATAATCTAACTAAAGAAGAAAAAGAATCAGCAGGTGAAGGAGAGCTTGAATCAGATAAAGAAAAAAAAAGAAATCCTGAATTAGTTTTATCAAACCAAGAAAAAAGGATTGAAGAAAATTATGCAGAATCGAAGATAAAAAAACGTAAAAATAAAAAACAATACAAAAGCAATACCGAAGCGGAACTTGATTTATTTCTCACAAGGTATTCGCGTTTTCAATTGCGATGGAATTTTTTTTTTAATCAAAAAATTCTCAATAATGTAAAAGTATATTGTCTCTTAGTTAGACTAAAAAACCCAAACGAGATAGCGATATCTTCTATTGAAAGAGGAGAAATGAGCCTGGATATTCTAATAATTGAGAAGAATTTCACTTTTACAAAATTAATGAAAAAAGGAATATTGATTATTGAACCTGTCCGTTTGTCTGTAAAAAACGATGGACAACTTATTATATATAGAACCATAGGTATTTCATTTGTTCATAAAAATAAACAAAAAAAAAGTACAAGATACAAAAAAAAAAGCTATATTGATAAAAAAAATAATTATGATTTCTTTGTCCCAGAAAATATTCTACCCCCTAAACGACGTAGAGAATTTCGAATTCTAATTTGTTTCAACTTAAAAAAAAAAAATGCGAGGGATAGAAATTTAATATTTGATAAGAATATTCAAAACTTGACCATAGTTTTGCATAAAAAGAAAGATCTTGATAAGGATAAAAAAAACCTAATTAAATTTAAATCCTTTCTTTGGCCCAATTTTAGATTAGAAGATTTAGCTTGTATGAATCGCTATTGGTTTAATACTACTAACGGAACTCATTTCAGTATGATAAGAATACATATGTATACGCGATTTCAAAGTAATTAATGATAGATCTTTTTTACTATATCTAATATAAATGATAGATCTTTTTTACTATATATAATATATAAGTTGCGATATATGAAAACAATTGATAAATATGAGGGATTTTTAAAAATTGAATCTTTATACATGAGATTAATTTAATCAATGACATAAGATATCAATTAGAGCAGATCCATAAATAAATTAACAGAATCCTCCTCTTTTTAATCTAAATTTAGACTTTTTTTTTCGAAAATTAAGAAGTTTCTAATTAAATTCAGCTCCTTGTACAAAAAAACTACCATTATTATTACTGATCAGTAAAATTCATATCTTTCAATTCATATTAAAAAGGGCAGGATTTCTTTTTATGATAAAAAATACATTCATTTCATTTCAAGAAAAAAAAGAAGAAAGCAGAGGATCTGTTGAATTTCAAGTATTCAGTTTCACTAATAAGATACGAAGACTTACTTCACATTTGGAATTGCACAGAAAAGATTATTTATCTCAGAGAGGTCTACGAAAAATTCTGGGAAAACGTCAACGACTGCTGGCTTATTTGTCAAAAAAAAATAGAGTACGTTATAAAGAATTAATTAATCAGTTGAATATTCGGGAATTAAAAACTCGTTAAATTCCAAAATTGTGAATTTAGTTAATTTTTTAGATCTTGAATTTTTTGATAAACTTCTTTTTCAACAATCTAATTCATGCTAGAACGAATCAAGGAAAAACTTATGAAGAGACCCGTTACAGGAAAAGATCTTATGATAATCAATATGGGACCTCACCACCCATCCATGCATGGCGTTCTTCGCTTAATTGTTACTCTAGATGGTGAGGATGTTGTTGACTGTGAACCAATATTGGGTTATTTACACAGAGGAATGGAAAAAATTGCGGAAAACCGAGCAATTATACAATATTTACCTTATGTAACGCGATGGGATTATTTAGCTACTATGTTTACAGAAGCAATAACAGTAAATGGACCCGAACAGTTGGGAAATATTCAAGTTCCTAAAAGGGCCAGCTATATCAGAGTAATTATGCTGGAATTGAGCCGTATAGCTTCTCATCTGTTATGGCTCGGCCCTTTTATGGCAGATATTGGTGCACAGACTCCCTTTTTCTACATTTTCAGAGAACGAGAATTTATATATGATCTATTCGAAGCTGCCACCGGTATGAGAATGATGCACAATTTTTTTCGTATTGGAGGAATAGCGGCTGATTTACCTTATGGTTGGATAGATAAATGCCTAGATTTTTGTGATTATTTTTTAACAGAGGTTGTTGAATATCAAAAACTGATTACACGAAATCCTATTTTTTTAGAACGGGTTGAAGGAGTTGGGATTATTGGTGGGGAAGAAGCAATAAATTGGGGTTTATCCGGACCAATGCTACGCGGGTCCGGAATACCATGGGATCTTCGTAAAGTTGATCGTTATGAGTCTTACGATGAATTTGAATGGGAAATTCAGTGGCAAAAACAAGGAGATTCGTTAGCTCGTTATTTAGTACGACTTAACGAAATGACAGAATCCATCAAAATTATTCAACAGGCTCTGGAAGGACTTCCGGGGGGTCCCTATGAGAATTTAGAAAGCAGAGGCTTTGATAGAAAAAGAAATACAGAATGGAATAATTTTGAATATCGATTCATTAGTAAAAAACCTTCTCCTACTTTTGAATTATCAAAACAAGAACTTTATGTAAGAGTTGAAGCTCCAAAAGGGGAATTGGGCATTTTTCTCATAGGAGATCAAAGCGGTTTTCCTTGGAGATGGAAAATCCGACCACCGGGTTTTATTAATTTGCAAATTCTTCCTGAACTAGTTAAAAGAATGAAATTGGCTGATATTATGACGATACTCGGTAGCATAGATATAATTATGGGAGAAGTTGATCGTTAAAATGATAATTTATGCAACAGAAGTACAAACTATAAATTCTTTTGTTAGATTGGAATCTTTAAAAGAGGTCTATGAACTCATATGGATATTTATCCCTATATTTTCTCTTGTATTGGGAATCGTAACGGGTGTACTAGTAATTGTGTGGTTAGAAAGAGAAATATCCGCAGGGATACAACAACGTATTGGACCTGAATACGCTGGCCCATTGGGAATTCTTCAAGCTCTAGCCGACGGGACAAAACTACTTTTAAAAGAAGATCTTCGCCCATCTAGAGGAAATACTCCTTTATTTAGTATTGGACCATCTATAGCAGTTATCTCAATTTTACTAAGTTATTCAGTAATTCCCTTTAGCAATCACCTTGTTTTAGCGGATCTCAATATCGGTATTTTTTTATGGATTGCTATCTCAAGTATTGCTCCGATTGGACTTCTTATGTCAGGATATGGATCAAATAATAAATATTCTTTTTTAGGTGGTCTGCGAGCTGCTGCCCAATCGATTAGTTATGAAATACCATTAACTCTATGTGTTTTATCAATATCTCTACGTGCGATTCGTTGAAACATAGACGTTTATTTTTACTATTCTGTTTCTTCTAGACGAATTTAAGTTAAAAACGGAATATATAGATATTTCTCTTTCGGGTTAATCTTAATAAAAGGAATTTGATAGTTATATATGAGTGAAAAAAACTGTTCATAAATTAGCAGTAAAAAGCAAAATTGAGTCTCATTTCCTATGTACAAAGGTTAAACGGAAATAAATGTAAGAATCACTTTACCCCAAGGTTGGTTGATTAGTCATCCTGGCTTGAAGCGGGTTAAAAATATTAACCGTATGACGTTTTCACTATCAGTTATATAGATTAACATACATGTATTACAAAGTGAGCGGCAATTAGGTAAAAATGAGTGGATCGTTAGAAACACCAAAATACACAAAGAATTTGTAATAGAGATTAACCAAATTGAAAAGGATATTTATGCATAACATAAGATAAAAAAAAAGAAGGTTAATTGGGGCTTGAAATTAGTAGAAATGATCAAACAGTACTCCCCAAGATTCCGATTCAGAGTATGCTCCTATCCACCGATAAATGTAATGACTATCAGAAACGAAATAATCCTTTATTTTTTAAGTCCACCAACTTTTTTTCTAAAAAAGAAAGAAGAATAGGAACGAAACAAGGATATTTTTTTCATACATTTCGAAAATAAAATAGAATTTCTGTCATAAATAATAAACTAATAGGAGATCTAATTCTTTTTCGTAATTGAAAACCACGATGGGCTGAAATACCTCTTTTTATTTTTACAAGGAGTATTTTATTAAAGTATTAAGTTATTACTCAACAAATAGAAATTTAAATTTGTAAAGGATGAGATGAATTCCGAAGCGCTTTTTTTAATTCTTAGAATTTGAGCAGACAGAATTCCATTGGTATAATTTGGGACCCCAGATATATTTATATTTCATTTATTTTAGAACACATCATATCCATCTAAATAATACTAATCTGGTCCTTAGATTTATTTATGACCCCCGAGGAGCCGTATGAGGCGAAGACCTCATGTACGGTTTTGTAATAGCGGTGAGAATAGTAATGTTATCACCGACTAGGATTATCTAACAGTTTAAGTACAGTTGATATAGTTGAGGCACAATCAAAATATGGTTTTTGGGGATGGAATTTGTGGCGTCAACCTATAGGTTTTATCATTTTTCTAATTTCGTCCCTAGCAGAATGCGAGAGGTTACCGTTTGATTTACCAGAAGCGGAAGAAGAATTAATAGCAGGTTATCAAACTGAATATTCAGGTATCAAATTTGGTTTATTTTATGTTGCTTCTTATCTAAATCTATTAATTTCCTCATTATTTGTAACAGTTCTATACTTAGGCGGTTGGAATATTTCTATCCCGTATATATCTATTTTGGAGCTATTTGAAAGGGATCCAATTTTTGGAACAACAATTGGTATCTTTATTACATTAGCGAAAACTTATTTGTTCTTGTTCATTTCTATCGCAACAAGATGGACTTTACCTAGGCTAAGAATGGATCAACTATTAAATCTTGGATGGAAATTTCTTTTACCTATTTCCCTTGGTAATCTATTATTAACAACTTCTTTCCAACTCTTTTCACTCTAAATTGCAAACGAATCCAACAGATTCATTACTTGTTTTAAACAAGAGAAAGAAACAAAGAGAAAATTATTCATAGATAATTACAATATGCTTCCTATGATAATTGGGTTCATGAATTATGGTCAACAAACCCTACGAGCTGCAAGGTATATTGGTCAAGGTTTCACGATTACCTTATCCCACACAAATCGTTTACCTGTAACTATTCAATATCCCTATGAAAAATTAATAACATCGGAACGTTTCCGCGGTCGAATCCATTTCGAATTTGATAAATGCATTGCTTGTGAAGTATGTGTTCGAGTATGTCCTATAGATCTGCCTGTTGTTGATTGGAAATTGGAAACTAATATTCGAAAAAAACGATTGCTTAATTACAGTATTGATTTTGGAATTTGTATTTTTTGTGGTAATTGTGTTGAGTATTGTCCAACAAATTGTTTGTCAATGACGGAAGAATATGAATTTTCAACTTATGATCGTCACGAATTGAATTATAATCAAATAGCTTTGGGTCGTTTACCAATGTCAGTAATTGACGATTACACCATTCGAACAATTTTGAATTCACCTCAAAAAAAAAGGGTAAACCCATTAATTTTATAAAAAAAAGAATTCCAAATTATTTAATTATATAAAGAATTAAATGAAAAAACTTGTATATTATTTATATAATAATATTAAGTATTAATATTAAGGCTCATTCTTTTAATATATTCGTAATTACTTTCTTGAAATAGATAGGTGGAAATCCACTTTAGAATAAAAGGGGCAAAACTGTTACTAATAATTGTATCTACATCAATTCATATACATTAGATTCTAATTTCACTCTATTAGAAACATTTTAGAAACATATTCAAAAAGAATTCCCCGGTTAAATTAATAAGGTCATGAAAAGGGTTTCTATTTTTTTCTTAATTTTAATAATATAATGGATTTGCCTGGATCAATACATGATTTTCTTTTAGTTTTTCTGGGACCCGGTCTTCTCGTAGGAGGTCTGGGAGTGGTATTACTTCCTAACCCAATATTTTCAGCCTTTTCCTTAGGATTTGTTCTTGTTTGTATATCTTTATTGTATATTCTATCAAATTCCCATTTTGTAGCTGCCGCACAACTCCTTATTTACGTAGGGGCCATAAATGTTTTAATCATATTTGCTGTGATGTTCATGAATGATTCAGAATATTCCACAGATTTAAATCCGTGGACCGTTGGGGATGGGATTACTTCATTGGTTTGTACAACTATTCTTTTTTCATTAATTTCTACTATTCTCGATACGTCTTGGTACGGGGTTATTTGGACTACAAGATTAAACCAGATTCTCGAACAAGATTTAATAAGTAATAGTCAACAAATAGGAATTCATTTATCAACAGATTTTTTTCTTCCATTTGAACTCATTTCACTAATTCTTTTAGTTGCCTTGATAGGTGCAATTTCTGTGGCTCGTCAATAAAAAACGTTCTGATTTAGTAAAGACCAAAGAAAACTTTGTGTATGTTATGATACTTTTTTCCGTTCATTCAATTACATTTGAGTGAATGCTATTTCAGATTTTAACTACCCATTTTGATATTTGATATATATTTGAAAAAATTTTTCCCTAATATAGTTTTTATTCTAGTTGATTGAATCTGGTGAATTTTTTTTATTATTCATATTGAAATGAATCAAAATTGATAAGGAGTTGCTGAATGATACTCGAACATGTACTTGTTTTGAGTGCCTATTTATTTTTGATTGGTCTTTATGGATTGATTACGAGTCGAAATATGGTTAGGGCTCTTATGTGTCTTGAACTTATACTCAATGCAGTTAATATGAATTTCATAACATTTTCGGATTTTTTTGATAATTCCCAATTAAAGGGGGATATTTTCTGCATTTTTGTTATAGCAATTGCAGCCGCTGAAGCAGCTATTGGATTAGCTATAGTCTCCTCAATTTATCGTAACAGAAAATCAACTCGCATCAACCAATCGACCTTATTAAATAAGTAGCATAAATCAAAAATTATAGATTAAAAATTGGCATATATATATATATAATAGGTTTTGACTTGCTAGATTATATTTGTGAAAATCTAAGAAATCAAAGTATTTTAGCCCTTTTTTTTATCAATTGAGCCAGAATTCATTACAAAAATTCTAGTAAAGGAAATCATTGCTTCATCTAGTATTTTAATATATCATTTAGTTAGAAGTTTACTAGATTGAAAATTTATGACATTCAAAAAACTATAGATCCTATGTCACATTCAGTAAAAATTTATGATACCTGTATAGGATGTACTCAATGTGTCCGAGCATGCCCTACAGACGTATTAGAAATGATACCTTGGGATGGATGTAAAGCTAAGCAAATAGCTTCCGCTCCAAGAACTGAGGACTGTGTTGGTTGTAAGAGATGTGAATCCGCCTGTCCAACGGATTTTTTGAGCGTTCGAGTTTATTTATGGCATGAAACAACTCGAAGCATGGGTCTAGCTTATTGATACGTTACCGAAAACCTCATTTGAAGAAATTTTATTTTTTTTATTGACAAGTACTCGTACTCAAAAAAGTTAAATTATATTTTTTTTATTTATATATTTTTTTGAGTACGCGTTCTTTGGACCTGGTGTATCTTGTCTTTACCACGAATGATTTTCCTTGGTTAACAATAATTGTTGTTTTTCCAATATCTGCCGGTTCGTTAATGTTATTTCTCCCGCATAGGGGAAATAAAGTCAATAAGTGGTATACTATATGCATTTGTATCTTAGAACTTCTTCTAACGACCTACGCTTTTTGTTATAATTTTCAAATGGACGATCCATTAATTCAACTCTCCGAAGATTATAAATGGATCAATTTTTTTGATTTTTACTGGAGACTGGGGATAGATGGACTTTCTATCGGAACGATTTTACTGACCGGATTTATTACTACTTTAGCTACTTTAGCGGCTTTTCCCGTTACTCGGGATTCCCGATTATTCCATTTCCTGATGTTAGCAATGTACAGCGGTCAAATAGGATCATTTTCTTCTCGGGATCTTTTACTTTTTTTCATTATGTGGGAATTAGAATTAATTCCAGTTTATCTACTTTTATCCATGTGGGGTGGAAAGAAACGTCTGTATTCAGCTACAAAATTTATTTTATACACTGCAGGAAGTTCTATTTTTTTATTAATAGGCGTTTTAGGTATAAGTTTATATGGTTCGAACGAACCAACATTAAATTTAGAACTATTAGCTAATCAATCCTATCCTGTCACACTCGAAATACTATTTTATATTGGATTTCTTATTGCTTTTGCCGTCAAATCGCCGATTATACCTTTACATACTTGGTTACCTGACACCCACGGCGAGGCACATTACAGTACCTGTATGCTTCTCGCTGGAATCTTATTAAAAATGGGAGCATATGGGTTGGTTCGAATCAATATGGAATTATTACCTCACGCCCATTCTATGTTTTCTCCTTGGTTGATGGTAGTCGGTACAATCCAAATAATTTATGCAGCTTCAACATCTCCCGGTCAACGTAATTTAAAAAAGAGAATAGCCTATTCTTCTGTATCTCATATGGGTTTTATAATTATAGGTATTGGTTCTATAACGGATCCTGGACTTAATGGAGCTATTTTACAAATAATCTCTCATGGATTTATTGGCGCTGCACTTTTTTTCTTGGCAGGAACGAGTTATGATAGAATTCGGCTTGTTTATCTTGATGAAATGGGTGGAATGGCCATCTCCATTCCAAAGATATTTACAATGTTCACTATCTTATCGATGGCTTCCCTTGCATTACCGGGCATGAGTGGTTTTGTTGCAGAATTAATCGTTTTTTTTGGAATAATTACCAGTCAAAAATATTTCTTAATTTCCAAAATTTTAATTATTTTTGTAATGGCAATTGGAATGATATTAACTCCTATATATTTATTATCTATGTCACGCCAAATGTTCTATGGATACAAATTAATTAATGTCAAAAACTTTTCTTTTTTTGATTCTGGACCCCGAGAGTTATTTCTTTCAATCTCTATTCTTCTACCCATAATTGGTATTGGGATTTATCCTGATTTTGTGCTCTCATTAGCAAGTGACAAGGTCGAATCCATTTTATCTAATTATTTTTATGGATAGTTTTAAGGAAAAAAAAAAGTATTAAATTGAATTGTAATCAGAAGCCTTTGGCCTTTGTATTGTGAGAACCTTTTGAATCATTGTACTACTTGATTCAAAAGGTTCTTACTGATTTACTACTAAATCTAAATTCGATTTCTTAACTTATATGATATGAAGTTTTATAAAGATGCTATTCTTTTTTATTTGGATTCCTTTCTTTTTTTGTTAATGTTTTTTTTATTTAATTTGATGTAAATGAACCATAACTGTGTAAACCTATTCCTAAAAGATTGACGCCAAAATAGCATATCCAAATTAAAAGAAAGCCTATTGAAGCCACAATTGCAGAATTTATACCCCTAACATTCCTATTTGTTTTAATATGTAAATAAATTGCAAATATGGTCCAAGTAATAAATGCCCAAGTTTCTTTTGGATCCCAATTCCAATATGAACCCCATGTCTCATTAGCCCATACAGCTCCTGAAAGAATGCCGACGGTTAAAAAGATAAATCCAAGACTAATAATCCGAAAACTCCAATAATCTAATTGTTCAATCAATTGATACCTATAATAATTTCTAGAAAAACTAAAATTAATGTTTGGTTGTAGTAAAATAGAATTTCTTTCATTTATGTAGTAAAGTACATCAAAAGAAAATAATTCATTTAATAATTTTTTTTTTTTACTATTTTTTTTCCAAAAAGTGGGCCCGACTTTGCGAAATGTAATGACTAGAAGAGCTATTGATAATAATGATCCGCATAACAGAGCGCCATAGCCTAATATCATCATACTTACGTGCATCATTAACCACTGGGACTGGAGAGCTGGTACTAATATTGCAGACTGAGGCATTTTGTTTAAAAGACCTGAAGTAGCAAAACCTTGAATAAAAAGAGCGCTTGGCGCAGTTATTGCGTTTAAATGATTTTTTTGTTTTTTCTTAAAATAGGAAACTATATGAATAATTGAAAAAGTCCACGAAAGAAAAATTAATGATTCATATAAATTACTTAATGGAAAATGTCCTGAATAAATCCACCGAGTGAATAATAATCCTGTTATACCAAAAAATGTAATTACGATTCCTTTATCTGATGAATCAAAAAATCCTATGATTTCATCTAAATTAACTAAGAAAGTTAAAAAATAAATTGTCAGTACAATTGAAACGACTGAAAAAGATATATGAGTTAATATATGCTCCAAAATTGAAAAAATCATAAAAAATTTGTTAAAAATTAATAAATTAATACTAGGTTTTCCCCGATTTTAGAAAAAAAAAGTCGGGTATTCATTTTATTATAAAACTTATAATATCTCTTTTATAAGATCTTATGCCGCTACTCGGACTCGAACCGAGATGCTCTAGCACTGCTTCCTAAGAGCAGCGTGTCTACCAATTTCACCATAGCGGCAACTTGTTCAAAACAATACTAACAAGTTTTTTTTTAATCGTCGAGATTAAAATTTAAATAAAGAAGCCAATTCAATGGCATTGACAATGGGTTTCATGAATAAAAATTTGTTTAAATTAGGTATTTTGGGTCTTAATCCAATTAAGATCTTTTTTTTTATCTGAGTTATTTTAAATTATTTTAATTGACTTTTTGTCCTTTTTTTTTTCTAGAATACAATAATATAACGAAAGAAAAATTTAACTAAATTAAAGTAGTAGGGACTTCAACCCAAAGACAAAACTTTAAATGCTTTTTATCATTTTTTTTTATTTCTTATTTATAAGATTAAAAAAATGATAAAGAGCATTTATAAGTTCTATTAATAAAAATGTTTTTTCTCAAAACGAAAACTTTTCCAAAATCTTTAGAAATTTAAAAAAAATCCGATTTGCCTAATTGCTCAAGATAAATTCAAAAAAATAATCCTAAAAATATCTATTTTTATGCATCTTTTTTTTGTACAAACATAAGATTTTTTGATCGCTTAAAAATCATATATTATTATTTATTATTATTATCTAATATTCACTTATTGTGACTTATTGTAGCTCGATGCTTTTATAACTTTGATTCCAAGTAAAGAATATAAAGAATATAATAATTCATAGAAATAAAAATTCCTAAAGGGAGAAAGTGCAAAATTTTTAACTTAAATAAATTAATAAATTTAAAGAACCTATTGATTTCGCTTAAAGATCTTTTATTTATTATTGCATTAAGTTAGTGATAGGGAAAAAAAGAATCCCCCTTTTGGAAATTAAAAAAAGAAACGTGAACCTTCCTTTTTTAGCCATATATTATCTTTTTTTCTCTTTTGCTTCCTATTTCTTTATTTTATATGTATTCTAAAAAATTTGTTTTTACGTTAGGATAATTCTAATTATTCTAGTTTTTTTATTTTTTTTGTTGTACAAAAAAACTTTTTGAATTACCTGTAGAAAGTGATTTCCCTAACGAAAAAGCTTTCAACGATGTCCAATATCCCTTCCTTTTCCAAATTTTTTTACGAATACGCTTTTTAGAGATAGAAGTACGTTTTTTTGGAACTGCCATTCAAAAATGAAAAAAGTTTTTCAGTGGTATAATTGGATGTCAAAGACATTTATTATTCTATTCTTTCGTACTCTAGATCGAGTTATTTTTGCTTTCAAATTTTATTATATATTATTTTCAAAACAAAAAAGACATTCAAAAGTTTTAAACTCAACAGTTATTAATTTTTTTTTATTTAATGTTTGAAATCCGTACAAAAGTGCTCATTTAATTAATCTATACTGATAGATTATCAAATAAAAAAAAAGCTCACTTAGTGTACTGGAAGATAATAACTAAATTCCAGAATTAAAATTCCTTAATAATTCTAAATAATCGAACTCAAATAACTTTTTTTTTAGGTAAAGTTTTTTTATTATATAATTAATATTTAATTATTTTTTGCCGTGTAAATCTTTGTTCTATTCTTAATATATGTATATAAATTATTGTAATACGGAATTATAATTCACTTTTTCTCTATCTGCATAAAATCACAATTTTATTTAGATTTTATTTAGTAGTAATAAAAAAAAAAGACAAATAATTTTTTTGACAGTAACTTAGTACTATTATTTAATCACTTCTAATTTTTTGATTTGAATATATATTTATTTTCAACGGTTTATGAAGGATTATACTAATTCGAAAAAAATTTCTATTTAGGTTTGAAATCGCGTGCTTTTTTATTGTCCCCTTTGAAAAAAAAATAGATATATACAAACCAGTGAATAAGAAATAATAAATTTAAGAATAAAATAAAAAGGGTTTTTTATTTTATGGAACATACATATCAATATTCATGGATCATCCCTTTCATTCCACTTCCAGTACCTTTTTTACTAGGAATTGGACTTCTACTTTTTCCAACAGCAACAAAAAATTTGCGACGTATGTGGACTTTTCTGAGTATTTTTTTGTTAAGTATAGTTATGATCTTTTCACTCTATCTATCTAATCAACAAATTTTTCTAAGTTGCATTCATCAAAATGTATGGTCTTGGACCATAAATAATGAATTTTCTTTTGAGTTCGGTTACTTTATGGATCCACTTACTTCTATTATGTCAATATTAATTACAACTGTTGGAATTTTGGTTCTGATTTATAGTGACAATTATATGTCTCATGATCAAGGATATCTGAGGTTTTTTGCTTATATGGGGTTTTTTAATACTTCAATGTTAGGATTAGTTACTAGTTCTAATTTGATCCAAGTTTATTTTTTTTGGGAATTAGTTGGAATGTGTTCGTATTTATTAATAGGTTTTTGGTTCACACGACCTATTGCAGCGAATGCTTGTCAAAAAGCTTTTGTAACTAATCGTGTAGGGGATTTTGGTTTATTATTAGGAATTTTAGGTCTTTTTTGGATAACTGGTAGTTTCGAATTTCAGGATTTGTTCGAAATATTCAATAATTTCATTTTAAATAATAGAGTAAATCTCTTATTCCTTACTTTGTGTGCATTTCTATTATT